TATATTATCTGTTACGGAATCGACCATGGATCAATTCCCCTTTCCTTCCATTTTAAAGTCTTGAATGCACCCATAATTCTGAGCTTCATGTTCCTCCTCCCAAGATACATGTCAGAGCCGGGGGCATCCCAATCAGATTGAATGAGATGACAGTTTCTCAGTCCAAATCTGTCAAATGAAAATTTCGATCAAATCACACATCGCAATATACTAGGCCCTCTAATTCCCTAAGGGGCTTATCTAAAAGATTCGCAATATAACTAGGAATACGTTTCAAATACCACACATGAGTCACTGGACATGCCAGTTTGATGTATCCCATTTGGTACCTTCGTATACGAGAATCAACAAATTCCACCCCGCATTCTTCACAAGATTTCGGGTCTTCTTTTTCAGCCCCAATCCCTCGGTAATTTCCACAAGCACAAATCCCACTTTTTATGGGTCCAGAAATTCTTTCACAAAACAATCCATCTTTCTCCGGTTTATTGGTTTTATAATGAAAAGTATAGGGTTTTGTCACCTCTCCAACTATTTCTCCATTGGGTAGAATTTTTTTTGCCCAAGCCCTGATTTGTTGAGGGGAAACTGGTCCAATTCGAAGTTGTTGATGTTTATACTGGTCGATCATAGAATCGAAATTATGATTCATTGAGATCAAGCTTCCTTCCTATTCATCTGGAAGTTCTTTTCAGATACAAGGAAATGATTCAGTTCCAGGGACAAAGATCGTAGTTCTCGAACGAGCAATCGAAAAGATTCTGGAGCACCCTCTGGCTTAGGTACTGTTGCTCCAATAATCGTAGCACCAAGTACTTCTTGACGAGCTCTAATATGATCAGATTTATAAGTAAGCATCTCTTGTAAAATATGAGCAACACCAAATCCCTCTAGAGCCCAAACTTCCATTTCTCCTACTCTTTGTCCCCCTTGTTTAGCCCTCCCTCTAAGGGGTTGTTGTGTAACAAGTGCGTAATGCCCACTGGAACGTCCATGAATTTTATCATCAACTTGATGAATTAATTTTAGGATATAGGACTTTCCTATTAAAACAGGTTGTTCAAAAAGATCTCCTGTTCTTCCATCAAATATTCTGCTTTTTCCCGGATATTCGGGTTCAAATACCCATGGATTTTTTGTTTGCTTACTGGCTTCATATAATTCAGAAAACACTAGTTTTCTTGAGGCCTCTTGCTCATATCTCTCATCAAAGGGTGCTATTCTATAATGTTTATTTAGCAGATCCCCCGCTAACCCGAGCGAACATTCAAATATCTGTCCCACATTCATTCGTGAGGGGACTCCTAATGGGTTGAATACCATATCAACGGGCGTTCCATCTTGCAAATAGGGCATATCTTGTCTAGACAAAATCTTAGAAATTATACCTTTATTCCCATGCCTTCCAGCTACTTTATCACCTACTTTGATTTCACGTTTCTGTAAAATATATACACGAATTCTTTCTGGATTAGAATTGGAACCCCCCTTTCTATGGACCCATCTCACATCAATAACTCGACCCCTTCCACCTATAGGTAGTCTTAGAGAAGTTTCTTTTGAAGTGGATACCTGAATGCCAAGTATAGCTCGTAATAATCTATCCTCCGGTGCATATGACGATTCGTTCGCTGTCTGAGGTGTTAATTTACCTACTAAGATATCACCTGTTTCTATCCAAGATCCCAGCATCACAATTCCATTTCTGTCTAAATTTCGGAGTAAATGAGCCTCTAAATGCGGGATCTCCTTAGTAATTCTTTCAGGACCTTGGCTTGTTACATGAGTCTGAATTTCATATTTCCGGATGTGAAAAGAAGTATAAATATCTTCATAGACCAGACGTTCACTAATTAGTACTGCGTCTTCAAAATTGTAACCTTCCCATGGCATATAAGCTACTAATACATTTTTTCCTAAAGCGAGTTCCCCACCAGCTGTAGCCGCACCGCCCGCTAGAATTTGTCCCTTTTTAATGTATTTACCCCGCCGAACCTGAGTTTTTTGATGCATACAAGTATTTTTGTTGGAACGTTGATACATAACTAATGAAATGCTTAGAGTATCCCCATTACTTGAGAAAAGGATCTTGTGAGTATCAGTATAAATGATTTTTCCCTTGCGTTCGGCTATAGCTGAAATCCCCGAATCTAGAGCCGTTTGGCCTTCCAACCCAGTTCCAACAATGCACTTCTCGGACCGAGAAAGGGGAACTGCTTGGCGCTGCATATTAGAACTCATTAAAGCTCGATTCGCATCATTATGCTCGATAAAAGGAATGAGGGAAGCTCCAATAGAAAAATATTGGAAGGGAAAAATGCTTCTAAGATGAATCTCTTCCCATGCAATAGTCAGGAATTCTTGACGATATCGAGCTGGAACAACCTGTTGTTCTTGAATACCCCGATTCAAGGCCAAAGAATTTCCTGCTGCTACCATATAATATTCATCTCTATTTGGTGATAAATAAACCATCTGTGCCTCTTTTGATCTCTCAGAT